TTTAGAAATTTGAATAAATTCAATATGATAATAAAACGCAAAATAAAATTAAAGATTCATTATAACATTATACCTAAATTCCATTATCTATAAATAGAATACGGGGTTGATTATATTATCTATCAAATCAAAAGAAAAAAATTCCATTTAATTTAATAGATAATGTTAATAGATAATGGAATTTGAAAGAATCTACTGATTCAGCATGTATTTTATTTTTAATCGTTTAATTCGCGAGGAGCTGGATGAAAAGAAATTCTCATGTCCGGTTCTGTAGTAGAGATGGGTGGAATTGATAAACAACCATCAACTATAACCCCAAAAGAACCAGATTCCGTAAACAACATAGAGGAAGAATGAAAGGAATATCTTATCGAGGTAATCGTATTTGCTTTGGTAGATATGCTCTTCAAGCACTTGAACCCGCTTGGATCACGTCGAGACAAATAGAAGCGGGGCGGCGAGCAATGACACGAAATGCACGCCGTGGGGGAAAAATCTGGGTACGTATATTTCCAGACAAACCGGTTACAGTAAGACCTACAGAAACACGTATGGGTTCGGGTAAAGGATCTCCCGAATATTGGGTAGCCGTTGTTAAACCCGGCAGAATACTTTATGAAATGAGCGGAGTGGCAGAAAATATAGCTAGAAGGGCTATTTCAATAGCGGCATCCAAAATGCCTATACGAACTCAATTCATTCTTTCGGTATAGGATAGAAGTGTATAACAAAAAAAAGGAAAGAATTTTTTTGATAAAAAAATAATTGTAGGTTTCTTGGAATAATTGTAGGTTTCTTGGTTTGTTTTGAACAAACAATATTTCTTTTTTTTACCCTTTACATTGAAAAGACAAAACCAATAAAAAAAAGATATGATTCAACCTCAAACCCATTTGAATGTAGCGGACAACAGCGGGGCCCGAGAATTGATGTGTATTCGAATCATAGGCGCTAGTAATCGACGATATGCTCGTATCGGTGACATTATTGTTGCTGTAATCAAAGAAGCAGTACCAAATACACCTCTAGAAAGATCAGAAGTGATCCGAGCTGTAATTGTACGTACTTGTAAAGAACTCAAACGTGACAACGGTATGATAATACGATATAATGACAATGCTGCAGTTGTTATTGATCAAGAAGGAAATCCAAAGGGAACCCGAATTTTTGGCGCAATCCCCCGGGAATTAAGACAGTTAAATTTCACTAAAATAGTTTCATTAGCACCTGAAGTATTATAAGGGAATGCCGTGATATAATATATTGTTCTAATCTTTGAATAAAATGGATTAATTGAAATTAAACTTAGTAGATTGTTTGTATATCACGTATATACCTTTTAAAATTCATAAATATTTATGAATTCAGAAAAAAAGAAATAGAGCATGTTGATTATATCAAAATTCGGGGGCAACAATAATATTAGTTTATCATGAGTAAAGACACTATTGCTGACATAATAACCTCTATACGAAATGCTGACATGAATGAAAAAAGAACAGTTCGAATTCCATCTACTAACATTACTGAAAATATTGTTAAAATCCTTTTACGAGAGGGTTTTATTGAAAACGTGAGAAAACATCAGGAAAGCAATAATTTTTTTTTGGTGTTAACCCTACGACATAAGAGAAATAGGAAAGGGCCGTATAGAACTGTTTTAAATTTAAAACGGATCAGCCGGCCCGGCCTACGAATCTATTCTAACTATCAACGAATTCCGAGAATATTAGGCGGAATGGGAATTGTAATTCTTTCTACTTCTCGAGGGATAATGACAGATCGAGAGGCTCGAATAGAAGGAATCGGCGGGGAAATTTTGTGTTATATATGGTAATCTTTCTGATAGCGAAATCATATTCGGAATGTTCATATTTGTGAAAAAAAAGAGTCCCTAGGATAGGTTTCTAATATTATGCTATGACTCTTTGATTAGTTGCTGCTTTAAAGCCGTTTTACCTGGAATGAAAGAACAAAAAAGGATTCGCGAGGGTTTAATTACTGAACTATGTCTCAATGGTATGTATATTTCGAGTTCGTTTAGATAATGAAAATCGAATTCGGGGTTTTGCTTCGGGAAAGGTTCAACGTAATTTTATACATATACTACCCATAAATAGAATCAAAATTTTAGTACGTTCTTATGATTCAACTAAAGGAAATAGAATTTGTATATTTAGTATATTCAAAAGTAAAGACTCAAAGAATAGTAAAAACTCAAAGAATTGGGTGGTTTTTTGATTTCAACATTCTTTGTTAGAAATTTTAAGAAACTTATTTTCTTCCAATTTAAAATTTAAGTAGATTCAGAATTAAGAAAGGGAGTGACAAATATGAAAATAAGGGCCTCCGTTCGTAAAATTTGTGAAAAATGTCGCTTGATCCGTAGGCGGGGACGAATTATAGTAATTTGTTCCAACCCGAGACATAAACAAAGACAAGGATAATCTTTTTAAACCAAAAGGGATTCCCGAAATAGAAAAGATCTGATGTACGG